GGCTTACAAAATTGATCATGATCAAATGCTTTATGGGTCGTCTTATATCTTGCAATTGGCCTTTATCCCCTAAAATATCGAGACTTTTTACATACAAAGCAAAGGATTTACTTGTTACTAATATAGTCTAGCCTCTGTTCTTCTTTAGATCCCTTGTTTCACTCCGATAGTATCATAAATCGAGTCAATGCAGAGGAAATGAATACATTTATATACTATTTAGTAAGTGAAATATATAAAACATAATCCGGATTATGCCAATCACTTATTCTACTGGATCGGATCTTACGGAGCCTGTTCATATCATACACGACATGATCGGGTCTGATCATAGAAAAGATTCTCTTCAAACGAACCGGCCTATCTTCTGTATGGGGCTTACGCGGTGGTTGGAACAAAGACACATTTTTTTGTTGTGAATTAAAATGTGGCAGATAGATAAGGGCATATATCTGCAAGGCCCGATCAATAGTTCAAGTCACACACTCCCATAATCCATTTTATCTTCGGAAAATTCGCTTCAACTATGAGTGTCAAAAAAATAATACATTTTTGTAGAGTTGAAGAGAAATATCCCAATACATGTCTTATTCTTTTCAATAATCCATATTTGTAGCAATGAAATACTATTGTTCCTACCCCAAGTGATAAATGATTGATTACAGATGGTATATATTCTTTATAAAGGACCAGAAATACCTTGCTTACGTATCATTGGGAAGTGCATTAACATAAATACGGCAGTAAGAAGAGGTAATACAAAAGTGTGTAAACTATAAAAACGAGTCAAAGTGGATTGTCCCACACTAGCACTTCCGCGTAATAACTCTACCAGGGGCGAGCCTATTACAGGAATAGCGTCTGGTACGCCTGTTACAATTTTTACTGCCCAATAACCAATTTGGTCCCGAGGTAAGGAATAACCAGTTACACCAAAAGATGCGGTCAATACACCCAAAACCACACCTGTAACCCAAGTCAATTCGCGAGGTTTTTTAAAGCCACCGGTTAGATACACACGAAATACGTGTAGGATCATCATTAGGACCATCATACTTGCCGACCATCGATGAACCGATCGGATTAACCAACCAAAATTAGCTTCAGTCATTATATATTGAACAGAAGCAAAAGCCTCTGTAACGGTCGGACGATAATAAAAAGTCATAGCAAACCCTGTAGCTACTTGTACTAAAAAACAAGTAAGCGTAATTCCTCCTAGACAATAAAATATGTTGACGTGAGGAGGAACGTATTTACTAGTTATATCATCGGCAATTGCCTGAATCTCAAGACGTTCTTCGAACCAATCATAGATTTTATTGAGATAGGTAAATCACGGAGACTCCCCCCCGGAGAACCGTATATGAAAATTTCATCTCATACGGCTCAAACATAAACACACAAATACTAGTTCTAACGGATGCGTGTAATAGAAAGTTTTAAATTTCTTAATTCTATGATTCATTTTTTATGAAGATACGAAAGAATAAAAATCCGAAAACTCCTCTTTGTGGTTATAATGCCAAAAAATCAAGTCGGCTCATTCGTCTATATATTGATCGTTATAGGCCTCTTGAATCTTCTATTTACCTATTTTCTTTGTTGTTATTTATGTGTAATGCGGCTTTACTGCTGTTTTCTTTATTATTGATAGGAATTCTCTTGTTAAGACCCTATGAATTGATTAAAACCTCAGATTCATACTAGAACCACGATGATTCAATAAAACCCTTTCAAACTAAGTCCCAAAATTCCCTGAGTAAGAACCGTTGGATCATCACTTATTCAATGAATAGATATAATGACCAAAAATCCAAAGAAACCTTTGTCCTTTGATCAAAATAAGCCTAAACGAAAGTTTAGTTTGAAAAAAAAAAATCTTTCTATTTATAACCTCTAACTCTTTGAAAAAAAAAAAAAAAAAAATTTTTCGAAGTCCGGCCACGAGGTCTAACTATTAAGTATGAATCATAGTTCTAATACTTTGTAATCTATTTCATATATATATTCCGTGCTCCAGATACTAGAATGAATATCCGACGAAGTAAAACCATCTCTATCAAGATGACAGACCCATTCTCTGTACTATCCATAGGATCCATTATACCAAGTCACACACTCATATTCCGGAAATACAGAAACAAAGAAATTCCACGGTCGAACTGCCAAAATAGAATGGGATAAAAATCATAAACCTAAACGCTTCATTTTGTATTGAAAAGGCTAGTTAATGGTTCTTGTGAATCTAATTCATTGAAATTCCATCCAGTAAAATGGAAGAATTATAAATCTCCAAAATAATAGATAGGAATATCGCAAAAAGAGCCATTGCGAGACCCATCAAAGGAGTAGTTCCCCACCCAGGAGCTACTTTACCATATTCTGAATTCAATGGTTTCAATAAACTCCCTGCATTAGTTCGTTTGGGGCGGCCAGATCTAGAACTACCCTCAACGGTTTGTGTAGCCATAATATTTTATATTCAGTAAGATCTGTT